TTTATTAATCACTAGTAAAAATATTGCAAAAGGTTCTAATGTTTAATATATTAATAATTTTTTACTAAATTAATAATTTTTTTTTTAAATTATTTATTTTTTATATATATATATTTTAATACTATAAATAACTAAAAAAAATTAATATTAATTATATTAATATTTTATAATTTATTAAATTGTCAAATTTTTTATAGCCCTTTGATTTTCAATAAGAATTTTTTGAAAAAAAAAAGAAAGAAATTTTTAATTGTTTAATAATTTATATTAAATATCTTAATATAATTATATATATATATATTATTATTTAATCAATAAAATATTTTAATATAAAAAAAAAAAAAATCTATGTAGTAAAAAATACATTAAGAATTAAATTTTTATGGTTTGAATAATTTGTTTAAAATTTATTTTACATATAAATTTTAGTAAAAAATTTATTTTATTTTAAAAATAAATTAATTTATTAGTAGTAATTAATATTAAAAATTTAAGAAATTAAGATTTAGTTATATTAAAATTAAAAACTAATTTTGTGCCAGCAGTTGCGGTTAAACAAAATTTAAAATAAATTTTTTTAGTGATTAATAAATATTTTTATTTAATTAAAATTTTAAATTATTAAGTGAAATTTTAATTTAATAAAAAGTTATTTAAATTAAAATTATGAAATTAATAAATTTTATTTAAGACTAGGATTAGATACCCTATTATTAAAAATTTAAATTGAAAATACTAAAATAGTAATTAATTTTTTATTGAAACTTAAATAAATTGGCGGTATTTTAGTTCATTTAGAGGAATCTGTTTAATAATTGATAATCCACGAATAAATTTACTTAATTTATTAATTTATATATCGTTGTTAAAAAAATATTTTTTTATAAAAATAATATTTTAAAATTTTAAATAAAAATTAGATCAGATCAAGATGTAGTTTATAATTAAGAATATAATGGATTACAATAAATTTATTTAAATGAATATAAATTTTTAAAAATTTATTGAAGGTGGATTTAAATGTAATTTTTTATAGTTTTTTAAAATGATTAAAAATTAAAATATGTACATATTGCCCGTCACTTTCATAAATAAATTGAAATAAGTCGTAACAAAGTAGAGATACTGGAAAGTGTTTCTAGAAAGATCAAATTAGAGCTTGGAAAAGTTTTTCATTTACATTGAAAAGATATTAATTATTTTAATTAATTTGAAAATAAAAAATTAATAATGGGGGTTATTAATAAAAAAAAATTTATTTAAATTAAGTTAAAGTATAATTTATTGAAAAAATTAATTAAATTTATAGTATAATAGTATTGTAAAAGAATTTTGAAAATATTTGAAAATAAATTTATTTAAAAGTAATTTTAATTTGATGTATCTTGTGTATCAGAGTTTTTTAATAAGATAATTAATTTTAATTTTTTTCGAATTTAAAAGAGATAATTAATTATAAGAGTTATTGTAGTATAATTATTTTAAATAGTTAATTTGAAATGAAATGTTAGTCGTTTTTAAATATATCTAATTTTTTTAGAAAAAAATTTAATTTAAAATTAAATATAGAAATAAATTAATTGAAGTGATTTATAATTTATTTTTATATTTAATTTAATATTTTAAGGGATAAGCTTTAAATTAAATTTTTATAATTTATTAAGAAAAATAAAATTTTTATTATTTATATTGTAAATAAATTTTATTTTATTATAAATAATTTTATATTAATTAAAAATTTAATTAATAAATTTAATTTTTTATAAAAAAAAATATTATTTAATTATTTTATTTTAGTTATAATGAAAAAATTAGTATAAATTTATATTTAAAATTGTTTATTAATTTGATAATTAATTTTAAGGAATTCGGCAAAAATTTATATTCACTTGTTTATCAAAAACATGTCTTTTTGGTTTAATTTAAAGTCTAATCTGCCCACTGATAATATTGAAGGGCTGCAGTATTTTGACTGTACAAAGGTAGCATAATCATTAGTCTCTTAATTGGTGACTTGTATGAAAGATTGGATGAAATATAAACTGTCTTGAGATTATATTTTTAGAATTTAATTTTTTAATTAAAAAGTTAAAATATTTTAAAAAGACGAGAAGACCCTATAGAGTTTAATAATTTAATTTAATTGAAAGTATTTATAAATAATATATTATTTTAAAATTATTTAAGTTATTTAATTGGGGTGATTTAAAAAATTTAATTAACTTTTTTTTTTGTTTCACATAAATAAGTGGTTTATTGATCCATTTTTAATGATTATAAGAAAAAATTACCTTAGGGATAACAGCGTAATTTTTTTTTTTAGTTCATATAAAAAGAAGAGTTTGCGACCTCGATGTTGGATTAAGATAAAATTTAAATGTAAAAGTTTGAAGTTTTGATCTGTTTCGATCATTAAAATCTTACATGATCTGAGTTCAAACCCGGTGTGAGCCAGGTTGGTTTCTATCTTTTAATAAATAAAATATTTTAGTACGAAAGGATCAAATATTTAAATTAAATTTAATTAAATGAATTTTATTAAATAGTATGTGTAAAATTAATAATTATTAGAATTTTATTAATTTATTACTATTTTGGCAGAAAAAATGTGATGATTTTAGAATTCATAAATATATGATTTTAATTATATAGATAGTAGATGTTTAATATTGATATAATTATAATTTTTAGAGGATTGATTATTTTAATTTTGGGGGTTTTAGTAGGGGTAGCTTATATAACTTTATTAGAACGTAAATTATTAGGTTATATTCAAGTTCGTAAAGGGCCTAATAAGGTAGGATTTATTGGAATTTTACAACCTTTTTCTGATGCTATTAAATTATTTACTAAAGAACAAACTTATCCTAGATTTTCTAATTATTTTTCTTATTATTTTTCTCCTATTATTAGTTTTATTTTGTCTATGTTTATTTGGATGTTAATTCCTTATTTTTTTAATTTAATTAGATTTAATTTAGGTTTATTATTTTTTTTATGTTGTACTAGTTTAGGGGTTTATACTGTTATGATTGCTGGTTGATCCTCTAATTCAAATTATGCTTTATTAGGAGGGTTGCGTGCTGTTGCTCAAACTATTTCTTATGAAGTAAGATTGGCTTTAATTTTAATATCTAGAATTATTATAATTATAGATTTTAGTTTAATATTTTTTAATTTTTATCAAAGCTATGTTTGAATAGTTATTTTTATATATCCTTTATCTTTATGTTGAATATCTTCGAGATTAGCAGAAACTAATCGTACTCCCTTTGATTTTGCTGAAGGTGAAAGAGAATTAGTTTCAGGGTTTAATGTAGAATATAGAAGAGGAGGATTTGCTTTAATTTTTTTAGCTGAATATTCTAGAATTTTATTTATAAGATTTTTATTTGTTATTTTATATTTAGGTGGTTATGAAATAAATTTATTATTTTATTTGAAAATAGTGATTATTTCTTTTTTATTTATTTGAGTTCGTGGTACTTTACCACGATATCGGTATGATAAATTAATATATTTAGCTTGGAGGGGGTATTTACCTATTTCTTTAAATTATTTAATAATGTTTGTGGGATTAAAAATTTTTTTATATTATTATATTAATTTAGTATAAATTAATAGAATTATTTATTCTTTCTTATGTTTTCAAAACAAATGCTTATTACAAGCTCATTAATTAATTAATTGAAAATTATTTTATCTCAATATAAGTTAACTATAGGATTTAAAATAAAATATAAAAAATAAAGTAAAGTTAATAATTGTCCTGTTAAAATATAGGGAGTTTCTACTGGTCGTGCTCCAATTCAAGTTAATAAAATAATAATTGTAATTAATATTCAAAATATTATTTGATTAATTGGGTAGAATTGGATTCCTTGAATTTTTTTATTGAAAGTTAAAGGTAAGATAATTAAAATAAGAATAGATATTACTAAAGCAATTACCCCTCCTAATTTATTAGGAATAGATCGGAGAATTGCATATGCAAATAAGAAATATCATTCTGGTTGAATATGAATTGGAGTTACTAATGGATTAGCTGGGATAAAATTATCGGGATCTCCTAATAGGTAGGGGTTTGTTAATGTAAGTATAATTAATATAAATAATAAAATAATAAATCCTAATATATCTTTATAGGTAAAAAAGGGGTGGAAGGGAATTTTATCAAGGTTTCTATTAATTCCTAAGGGATTGTTTGATCCTGTTTGATGAAGGAATAATAAATGAATTATTGTTATTATTAATAAAATAAATGGTAAAAGAAAGTGGAAAGTGTAAAAACGTGTAAGAGTTGCATTATCAACAGCAAATCCCCCTCAAATTCAATTAACTAATATAGTTCCTAAATAAGGGATTGCTGAAAGTAAGTTAGTAATTACTGTGGCTCCTCAAAAAGATATTTGTCCCCATGGTAAAACATATCCTATGAATGCTGTTGCTATTAATAAGAATAAGATAATAATTCCTACTATTCAAGTGAATTTTAAGTTAAATGATTCATAGTAAATTCCTCGGCCAATATGAAAGTAAACACAAATAAAAAAAAATGATGCTCCATTAGCATGTAATGTACGAATTAATCACCCATAATTTACATTTCGGCAAATATAATTTACTCTATAAAAAGCTAATTCAATATTTGCAGTATAATATATAGTTAAAAATAATCCTGTTAAAATTTGGGTAATTAAACATAAGGCTAATAAAGATCCAAAGTTTCATCAAGAAGAAATATTTGAAGGAGATGGAAGATCAATTAATGATCCATTAATGATTTTAATTATTGGGTGGGTTTTTCGTAATAATTTGAAATTATTTGTCATTAGTAGATTTAATTATATTGATGATCGTAAAGGACCAAAAAAAATATTAGTAATTTTTACTACTGCAATTAAGGTAATAAATAAATAAATAATTATTATTAATATTAATAAGTGATTTTGTTTGTTATATAATTTATTTAATCTAATTTTGTTTTCATTATTAAAGAAGTTAAATATTTGTCTTATTTTATCTATATCTGAGTTAAAAGATAAATTTATTCAATTTAAGTTATTTATATATATAATTGAAAATAATAATAAAATTCTTATTATTATAATCATTATTTTTATATTTATATTAAAAATAAATATTTCATTTGAAGCAATTCTTGTTACATAAATAAATAAAACTAATAAACCTCCTAAGAAAGTTAAAAATAAAATATAGGAAAATCAGTATGTTTTAATTAATATACCGGTAATTAAACAAGTTAGTAAAGTTTGAATTAAGATTATTAATCCTATTGATAGAGGGTGGTTTAAAAAAAATATAGTTAATGATATTATTAATATTAGAATAGAAATAGTAAGTTTTGTTATTTCAAATTCAAAGAATAGTTTAATTAAAATAATAATTTTGGAGATTATTGATAAAGAGATTCTTTTTCTTTGAAGTTTTTAAAGTAAAAACTTAATTTTGGTTTACAAGACCAATGTTTTTTTTAAACTATAAAAACATTAATAATGATAATTATAAATATATGATTAGTATTTTTATTTATATATATTATTGGTAATTTAATTTTTGTTTCTAAACATAAACATTTATTAATTGTTTTATTAAGATTAGAATTTATTGTTTTAAGAATTTTTTTTTTTATTTTATTAATATTAAATTTCATTGAAAATGATATATATATATTAATAGTTTTTTTAGTTTTTTCTGTTTGTGAAGGTTCATTAGGGTTATCTATTTTAGTTTCTATAATTCGAACTCATGGTAATGATTATTTTCAAAGATTTAATTTATTATAAAATTATTAATTAATTTTTATTTTTATGATAAAGTTTTTAGTTATGATAATTTTTATAATTCCTTTATGTTTTATAATAAAAATATTTTGAATGGTTCAAGTAATATTATTTTTTATAATAATTTTAATAATAAATTTAAATATTAGATTTATTTATTTTTCTAATATTAGATATATATATTCATTAGATATAATTTCTTTTGGTTTAATTTTATTGAGAATTTGAATTTGTAGATTAATAATTATATCTAGAGAAAATTTATTAAAAATAAATTTTTATTTTAATTTTTTTTTATTTAATATTATATTTTTATTGATTATATTATATATAACTTTTAGTTCAATAAATTTATTTATGTTTTATTTATTTTTTGAAGGTAGATTAATTCCTACTTTAATGTTAATTATTGGTTGAGGGTATCAACCTGAGCGAATTCAAGCAGGGATATATTTATTATTTTATACTTTATTTGCTTCTTTACCTTTATTAATGGGTATTTTTTATATTTATAATAACATTGAAAGAATATGTATTTATTTTTTAAAATTTTATAGTATAGATTTTTGTTTATTATATATTTGTATAATTCTTGCTTTTTTAGTTAAAATACCAATATATTTTGTTCATTTATGATTACCTAAGGCTCATGTAGAAGCTCCAGTATCTGGTTCTATAATTTTAGCTGGGGTAATATTAAAATTAGGAGGTTATGGGATATTACGTGTTTTAATTTTTTTACAAAAAATTAATATGAAAATAAATTATTTATTTATTATTATTAGTTTAGTTGGGGGGTTTTATATTTCTTTAAAATGTTTTTCTCAAGTTGATATTAAGTCATTAATTGCTTATTCTTCAGTAGCTCATATAAGATTAGTTATTGGAGGTATTTTAATTATAAATTATTGAGGATTTATAGGTTCTTATATTTTAATAATTGGTCATGGATTATGTTCTTCTGGGATGTTTTGTTTAGCTAATATTAATTATGAACGAATTAGTAGACGAAGTTTATTTATTAATAAAGGATTAATAAATTTTATACCTTCAATAAGATTATGGTGATTTTTATTAATATCTTCTAATATAGCAGCTCCTCCTTCATTAAATTTAATAGGGGAAATTAGTTTAATTAATAGATTAATTAGCTGATCATGAATTTCTATAATTATGTTAATGTTAATTTCTTTTTTTAGAGCTGGTTATAGTCTTTATTTATATTCTTATATTCAACATGGTAAATTTTATTATGGTTTATATAGTTTTTATGGGGGAGTATCTCGTGAATATTTATTATTACTATTACATTGGTTGCCTTTAAATTTAATAATTTTAAAGGTTGATTATGGGATAATTTGATTTTAATTTAAATAATTTAATAAAAATATTGATTTGTGGAGTCAAAAATATGAAATTTCATTTTAAATTATTAATAAAAATAATTATTCTATTTGTTTTATTTCTTTTTTTTTTTTGTTTACAATAATAAAAAAAAGTTTTATTTTTATAATTTATTTTATTATAAATAATTTGGTAATTTTTTTAGAGTGGGAAATTATTTCTTTTAATTCAGTGACAATTATAAAATCTGTTTTATTGGATTGAATATCTTTTTTATTTATAATATATGTGTTATTAATTTCTTCTGTAGTTATTTATTATAGAAAGAGATATATAAAATCAAAAATAAATTTAAATCGATTTATTATTTTAGTTTTATTATTTGTATTTTCTATAGTTTTATTAATTATTAGTCCAAATATTATTAAAATTTTATTAGGTTGAGATGGATTAGGATTAGTGTCTTATTGTTTAGTTATTTATTATCAAAATTTAAAATCTTATAATGCTGGGATATTAACAGCTTTATCAAATCGTATTGGTGATGTTTTTATTTTAATAGTTATTGCTTGAATATTAAATTATGGTAGTTGAAATTATATTTTTTATTTAAATTTTATAAATAATGATTATGAAATGATAATAATTGGAGTTATAATTATTTTAGCAGCTATAACAAAAAGAGCTCAAATTCCTTTTAGTTCTTGATTGCCAGCTGCTATAGCAGCTCCTACTCCTGTATCAGCTTTGGTTCACTCTTCTACTTTAGTTACAGCAGGAGTATATTTGTTAATTCGATTTAATATATTATTAATTGATATTTTTTTTTTTAAAATTTTATTATTATTATCTGGATTAACTATATTTATAGCGGGTATTTCTGCTAATTATGAATTTGATTTAAAAAAAATTATTGCTTTATCTACTTTAAGTCAATTAGGGTTAATAATAAGAATTTTAAGTATGGGATTTCCTGATTTAGCTTTTTTTCATTTATTAACTCACGCTGTATTTAAAGCTTTATTATTTATATGTGCAGGTGTAGTAATTCATATAATAAATGATATACAAGATATTCGTTTTATAGGGGGTATTAGATATTATATTCCTTTAACTTCTTTATGTTTAAATATTTCTAATATAGCTTTATGTGGGATTCCCTTTTTAGCTGGATTTTATTCTAAGGATATGATTTTAGAAATAGTAAGATTTAGAAATTTAAATTTATTAATTTTTTTTTTATATTATATTTCAACAGGATTAACTGTTTTTTATACTTTACGTTTAATTTTTTATTTAATAATTAATGATTTTAATTTAATTACTATTTTTAATTTATATGATGAAGATTATGTAATATTAAAAAGAATATTTTTTTTATTATTTATAAGAGTAATTAGAGGAAGTTTTTTAAGTTGAGTAATCTTTTCATATCCTTATATAATTTATTTATCATTTAATTTAAAAATGATAGTAATTTATGTAAGATTAATTGGAGGTTTTATAGGGTATTTAGTAAGAAATATAAGAGTTTATTCTTTAAATAAATTTTTATCTTTTTATAATTTAAGAAATTTTTTATGTTTAATATGATTTATACCTAGTTTATCTACTTATGGTTTGAGATATTATTTTTTAAATTTTAGTCAAAATTTATTAAAAAATATTGATTTAGGTTGGAGAGAGTATATAGAGTCAAGGGATAATTCAATTTTAAAAAGTTATACTATTTTTTATAATTTTTTTCAAATAAATAATTTTAAAATTTATTTAATTAGATTTATTTTATGAATAATAATTTTTTTAATTTTAATTATAATTTTATAATTAAATAGCTTATAATTTAGAGTATAATTTTGAAGATTTTAGGGGGGTTAATTAATCCTTAAATAAAAATTATTTATAAAAAAATTTTTTTTATTTTTACAATGAAAATGTAAAGTTTTATTTAAACTATATAAATAGAAATATTAATGGAATTTAACCACTAAAAATTAAGTTAGCAGCTTAATTTTAGTCTTTATATTTCAAATATTTAATTGGAATAATTATTCAATTTTATCATTAACAGTGATATACCTCTTTTTGGTTTCAATTAAGTAAATAAGGAGTTAATAAACTAACTCTTTCTTTTAAGTCGAAATTAAATGCAAATATTGCTTCTTATTTATATTTGTTGTTTAAGATAAATTGATTTTCAATATTTTTTGATTGCAAATCAAATGTTTTGGTTTAAACTATAATCCTTAATAAATTTTTAATTAGTTCAATTTAATATAGTTTGATTTCATTCATGATATAGTCCTAATAATAAAATAAAAATAAAAAATAATCTAGTTTTAGTTCAAATTAAAAAATTTGTTATTTTAAACAAAGGAATAATTGGGAAAATTAGGGCAATTTCTACATCAAAAATTAAAAAAATTACTGTAATTAAGAAAAAATGTAAAGAAAATGGAATTCGTGCAGAAGATTTTGGGTCAAATCCACATTCAAATGGTGAGCATTTTTCTCGGTCTATGAAAGATTTTTTTGATAAAATTATTGATAAAAATATTATAATATTTGAAATAAATATAATTAAAGAAAAAATAATAATTATTAAAATAATTATTTATATTAAATTATATTAAACTTTTTGATTGGAAGTCAAATATACTAATTATATTATATAAATAGTTAATTTCCTCATCAATAAATAGAAATATATAAAAATAATCAAACAACATCTACAAAATGTCAATATCAAGCAGCTGCCTCGAATCCGAAATGATGATTATTTGAAAAATGATTATTTAAATTACGGATAAAACAAATAATTAAAAATATAGTTCCAATTATTACATGTAATCCATGGAATCCTGTTGCTATAAAAAAAGTTGATCCATAAATTCTATCTGCAATGGTAAATGAAGCTTCAATATATTCATAAGCTTGAAGAATAGTAAAATAAATTCCTAAGCAAATAGTAATAAATAGTCCTTGATTAGTTTGGGATAAATTATTTTCTATTAATGCATGATGAGCTCATGTAACAGTTACTCCTGATCTAATTAAAATAATAGTATTTAATAAAGGTACTTGAAATGGATTAAATGGGGTAATACTTATTGGAGGTCAAATGGCTCCAATTTCAATATTTGGGGATAAACTTCTGTGAAAGAATGATCAAAAAAAAGATAAAAAAAAAAAAACTTCTGAAACAAAAAATAAAATTATTCCTCAACGTAATCCTTTTGTAACTAAAATTGTATGTTTACCTTGAAAAGTTCCTTCTCAACAAATATCTCGTCATCTTTGAAATATTGTTAAAAGGATAATTAAATAACCTAAAATAAATAAATTTAAGTTAAAATTATGAAATCATTTAATTATTCCAGTTACTAAAGTTATTACCCCAATTGCTCCTGTTAGAGGTCAAGGTCTATAATCAACTAAGTGAAATGGGTGATTTGAATGTGTTGTCATTATATTAATTAACTTCTCTAGAATATAAAGTTCTTAGAATGGCAATAACATATGATTGAATAATAGCTACAGCAGATTCTAAAATTAATAATAAAATTTGAATTATTACAAGAAAAATAATTAAATAATTAGGTATATTAATACCTGTAGATCTTAATAATGTTATTAAAAGGTGTCCAGCAATTATATTAGCAGTTAATCGGACAGCTAAAGTTCCAGGTCGAATAATATTTCTGATCGTTTCAATTAATACTATAAAAGGTATTAGTACTTTTGGTGTTCCTTGAGGAATTATGTGAATAAATATATGTTGAGAATTATTAATTCATCCATAAGTTATGAATCTTAATCATAAAGGTAAAGAAATTGATAAAGATAAAGTTAAATGACTTGTTCTAGTAAAGATATAAGGAAATAATCCTAAAAAATTATTAAAAAAAATAAAAGTAAATATTGTAGTGAAAATTATTGTTGATCCATTAAAGTAGTTTGTTTTTAAAAGTGTTTTAAATTCCTTATGTAATTTATTTAAAATATTATATCATAATATTAAAAATCGATTAGGGATTAATCAAAAAGTGTAAGGAATAAATATAATTCCGATAATAGTTCTAATTCAGTTAATTGATAAATTAAAAATATTTGTTGAGGGATCAAAAATAGAAAATAAGTTTGTTATCATTTTCAATTTAAATTAATTTTATTAAAAGTATTTTTATTTTTTATATTATTATTATTATGATAATAAAAAATGTAATAATTTATTATATTAAATAAAATAAAAATTAAAATGAATATAAAAAAAGATATAAATCAATTAATTGGTATTATTTGAGGGATAAAAGAATATTACTTAGTAATAATTTAAATTTGACATATTTATGTTATATTATTTAACTAATTCTTTAATTTTCATTAGAAGTAATTGCTAATTTACTATAAAATGGTTTAAGAGACCAGTACTTGCTTTCAGTCATCTAACGATGAATAGTTATTAATTCAATTAATAAAATTTTTAATAGAAACTCTTTCGATAACAATAGGTATAAAACTATGGTTAGCCCCACAAATTTCTGAACATTGACCAAAAAATACTCCAGGACGATTTAAAAAAAAATTAGTTTGATTAAGACGTCCTGGATTTGCATCTACTTTTACTCCTAAAGAAGGAATTGTTCATGAGTGAATAACATCAGTGGCTGTCACTATAATACGAATTTGGTTATTCATAGGTAATACAATTCGATTATCTACATCTAATAAACGAAATCTATTTTGGGAAATTTCATTTGAGGGGGTTATATAAGAATCGAATTCAACATTGAAAAAATCAGAATATTCATATCTTCAATATCATTGATGACCAATAGATTTTAGTGTGATAAGAGGACTATTAAGCTCGTCTAATAAATATAAAAGACGGAGAGAAGGTAATGCAATAAAAATTAAAGTAATTGCTGGTAAAATAGTTCAAATTAATTCAATTATTTGACCTTCCAATAAAAATCGGTTAATATATTGATTAAAAAATAAATTTATTATTAAATAACCTACTAAAATAGTAATTATAATTAGAATTATTAATGTATGATCATGAAAGAAGATAATTTGTTCTATTAATGGGGATGCTCCGTTTTGTAAATTAAAATTAGATCATGTTGCTATTTCTAAAAAAAGGATATTCCTTTATATATGGGGTTTAAATCCATTACATATAATCTGCCACATTAGAAATATCTTAAAATTGGAAGTTCATTATATGAATGTTCAGCTGGAGGTAAATTTTGATATCATTCAATGGAAGATCTTATATTTAAAGTAAAAATTCTAATTCGTTGGTTAATTATAGATTCTCAAACAATTATTATTATTATGATAATTCCTAAAAGTGAGATGTAAGAACCTAATGATGAGATAATATTTCAAGAAAGATATGAATCAGGGTAATCTGAGTATCGTCGAGGTATTCCAGCTAATCCTAAAAAATGTTGAGGAAAAAAAGTTAAATTTACTCCAATAAATATAATTAAAAATTGAATTTTTAATAAAAATGGATTTAAAGTTAAACCTGTAAATAGAGGGTATCAATGAATGAATCCTCCTATAATAGCAAATACAGCCCCTATGGAAAGAACATAATGAAAGTGAGCTACTACATAATATGTATCGTGTAAAGTAATATCAATAGAAGAATTAGCTAAAATTACTCCAGTTAAACCTCCTACAGTAAATAGGAATACAAACCCTAATCTTCAAAGTATGGAAGGACTGTAATTAATTTGAGTTCCATGTAATGTTGCTAATCAACTAAAAATTTTAATTCCTGTTGGAACAGCAATAATTATTGTTGCAGAAGTAAAATAAGCTCGAGTATCAATATCTATTCCTACAGTAAATATATGATGAGCTCAAACAATAAATCCTAGTAAACCAATTGTTAATATAGCATAAATTATTCCCAAACAACCAAAAGTTTCCTTTTTACCACTTTCTTGGGAAATAATATGGGAAATTATTCCAAATCCTGGTAAAATTAAAATATAAACTTCAGGATGACCAAAAAATCAAAATAAATGTTGGTATAAAATTGGATCTCCTCCTCCAGCAGGATCAAAAAAAGATGTATTTAAGTTTCGATCGGTTAATAATATTGTAATTGCTCCAGCAAGAACAGGTAAAGAAAGAAGAAGTAAAAATGCTGTAATACCTACAGATCACACAAATAAAGGTATTTGATCAAAAGATATATTATTTAATCGTATATTAATAATAGTGGTAATAAAATTAATTGCTCCTAAAATTGATGAGATACCTGCTAAATGTAAAGAAAAAATAGCTAAATCTACTGAGCTTCCCCCATGTGCAATATTAGAAGATAAAGGGGGATAGACGGTTCATCCTGTTCCAGCTCCATTTTCTACAATTCTTCTAGAAATTAAAAGTGTAAGAGATGGGGGTAATAATCAAAAACTTATATTATTTATACGGGGGAAAGCTATATCTGGAGCTCCTAATATTAAAGGAACTAATCAATTTCCAAATCCCCCAATTATAATAGGTATAACTATAAAGAAAATTATAATAAAAGCATGAGCTGTAACAATTGTATTATAAATTTGATCATCTCCAATTAAAGATCCAGGGGTTCCTAATTCTGCACGAATTAATAAACTTAAAGATGTTCCCACTATCCCAGCTCAAATTCCAAAAATAAAATATAATGTTCCAATATCTTTATGATTTGTTGAATATAATCATTTTCGCTAATAAATAAAATGGCTGAGATATAAGCGGTAAATTGTAAATTTATTTACGAGAATTTTTCTCTTTTATTAAATAAAAAGAAACTTTAAGTCTTATAGTCATTATAATGATTTAAAATTGCAAATTTTAAGGAAAAATTTTATTTTTAAGGCTTAAAGAAGGTATCTTTATAAATAATTTTGAAGACTATTAGTTTGAATTAACTTAAAACCTTAAAGAAATAAAAAGGTTCTAAAGATAATTCCTGAGATAGAAATGAATGATAATAAATTAATACAATAAATAAAATGATTTTTTGTAAGAATTTTAAATCATTTTATTTTTATATAATTAAATATTAAAGAGGAATAAATAATTCGAATATAAAAAAATAATATAATTAATCTTATTATAATAAAAATAAAACTTAATAAAAATATTTTATTGTTAATTAAAAAATTAATAACAATTCATTTAGGTAAAAATCCAATAAAAGGTGGTAATCCACCTAAAGATAAAAAATTAACAAATATATTAATTTTAATTAAAGAATTTATATTATTTGTAAAAAGTTGATTAATAAAAAATATATTTAATATGTAAAACAAAAAATTTATAATACTAATTAAAAAGGAATATATAATAAAATAAAATAATCAAAGATTTTCTCTAATTATTATAGCAATAATTATTCAACCTAAATTATTAATAGATGAATATGCTATTAATTTTCGTAATGATGTTTGATTTAAACCGCCAATTGCTCCAATTATTACATTAAAAATTACAATTATTATTAAAAAATTATTATTTATATAGTAAGACAATAAAATTATGGGGGTAATTTTTTGTCAACTTATTAAAATAAAATTATTAAATCATGATATTCCTTCAACAATATTTGGGAATCAAAAATGAAAGGGGGTTGATCCTATTTTTATTAATAATGATGAATTAATTATAATAGCTAAAAAATTATTGAAATCAAAATTTTTTAATAAAGTTATTTTCATTAAAATAGAAAATAAAAAATTAATTGATGCAATAGATTGGGTTAAAAAATATTTTAAAGAAGCTTCTGATATTAATAAATTATTTGAGTTTGAAATTAAAGGAATAAAACTTAATAAATTAATTTCTAACCCGATTCAACATCCTAATCAAGAGTTAGATGAAATTGAAATAAAAGTTCTAAAAATTAAAATAAAAAAAAAAAACATTTTATTAGAATTAATTATAAAATACATTAAAAATATATTACAAAGTAATCTTTAAAAGATTATAATTCTTTTATTATATAAATAATTATATGTTTTAGTGTAAGATGCACAATAGTTTTTGATATTATTAGATATAGTTTAATTCTATAAAATATAATAAAGGTAGAAAACTACTTAATTTATCCTATCAGAATAATCCTTTAATCAGGCACTTTATTAAGTTTAAAAAAAAGGTTATTCCTTTATATTTGGGGTATGAACCCAAAAGCTTGATTTAGCTTATTTTTAA